CAGTTACACCAAAAGATGCAGTCAATACAGCCAAAATCACGCCTGTAACCCAAGTCAATTCGCGAGGTTTTTTAAATCCACCTGTGAGATACACACGAAATACGTGTAGGATCATCATTAGCACCATCATACTTGCTGACCATCGATGAACTGATCGGATTAACCAACCAAAGTTGGCTTCAGTCATTATGTATTGAACAGAGGCAAAAGCCTCTGTAACGGTCGGACGATAGTAAAAAGTCATAGCAAAACCGGTAGCTACTTGTACTAAAAAACAAGTAAGTGTGATCCCTCCTAGACAATAAAATATGTTGACATGAGGAGGAACATATTTACTAGTTATATCATCTGCAATCGCCTGAATCTCGAGACGCTCCTCGAACCAATCATATACTTTATTGAGATAGGTAAACCAAAGAGACTCCCCCTCTGAGAACCGTATATGAGAATTTCATCTCGTACGGCTCAAGCAAAAACACCCAAATAGTGGTTGCAACGGATATGGAATAGAAAGTTTGAAACTTCTTAGCCACTTGATTCAATCGTCCCTGAAGATACGAAGCGAAGGAACCAAAATCCGGAATCTCTTCTTTGTGATGATAATGCCAAAATATCAAGTTGGCTCATTCGTCTTTATGTTGATCGTTATAGGCCTCTTGAATCTTCTCTTCCCCTATTTATTTTATTTTGGATTTGTTGTTTTTGTTTGTGCGTAATACGGATTTACTATATGTTTTGTTTACTATTGATAGGAATTCTCTTGTGGAGACCCTATGAATCGATTGAAACCTCAGATTCATACTAGAACCACGATGATTCAATAAAGCGCCCAAGCTAAGCCCAAAGGTTCTCTGAGTAAGAACCATTTGATCATCACTTATTCAATGAATGGATGGAATCACTAAAAATCCATAGAAACATTGGTCCTTCGGTCAAAATAAGCATAATTCTGAAGGAAGAAAAATCGTTCGATTTATGACTCGTTGTTTGAAAATTTGTTGGAGTCCGGTTGCGAGGTCTGAATAGTAGGTATGAATCATAGTTCAAATATTTCTTGATCTATTCCATATATTCCGTGCTCCGGATACTAGAATGAATATCCGACGAGGTAGAACCATCTCTATCGAGATGACAGACCTATTCTCTGTACTATCAATAGGATCAATTATAACAAGTCACACACTCATATTCCGGAAATACCGAAACAACGGAATTCCACGGTCGAACTACCAGAATGGCCTAGAAATCCGAGTCCTAAGTGATTCATTTTGGATTGAAAAGCTAGGACTTCATGGTTCTTATGGGACCTAACTCATTGAAATTCCATCCAGTAAAACGGAAGAATTATAAATCTCCAAAATAATAGATAGGAATATCGCAAATAGAGCCATTGCGACACCCATGAAGGGGGTAGTTCCCCATCCAGGAGCCACTTTACCATATTCCGAATTCAATGGTTTCAATAAATCCCCTGTAATAGTTCGTCTTGGCCCAGATCTAGAACTACCCTCAACGGTTTGTGTAGCCATAAATCCTATTGCATTGGTTGAGATCTGTTGACTTTGTATACTATTTCGTTGTAAATAAACGATCTTATCGTAGCGTAGATCGATCGTGGTCTTGAAATTATCTAATAATGGAAACAGCAACCCTAGTCGCCATCTCCATATCTGGTTCACTTGTAAGCTTTACTGGGTACGCCTTATATACCGCTTTTGGGCAACCCTCTCAACAACTAAGAGATCCATTCGAGGAACACGGGGACTAGTTGAAATAATGAACCTCCCATATTGGGGGGCTCATTACTTCAATTGAGATAATGAAAAATCATTTCATCTTTTTAGTCGGAACCTTAGGCGGTTCTCGAAAAAAGATAGCGAAAAAAATGATCCCTAAAGTCGAGACTAACAGGAATGTATAAACCAATGCTTCCATAGATTCGATCGTGGTTTACAATTATAGCTTCCACACCTATTCATTTGGGATCATTTCCCAGATAAAGAAAGGGCAAGAGTCAAAGAAAAGGCGATGATGAAAATCAAGATTTCTCCAATCCCTTATGTCAAATCAAAAAAAAAATCAAATAGAGGCGAAAGATACCAGAGCAATGTTGTATCAGACTACTTGTCTCTTTGTAGTTGGATCTCCAAGTTTTTGGAATGCCCCAAATTCCACTTGAGCATCCAAATCTGGGTCAATACCAGCAAAAACATCTCTGAACAAGGTTCTAGCGCCATGCCAAATGTGTCCGAAAAAGAAGAGCAAAGCAAACGTAGCATGTCCAAAAGTGAACCAACCTCTTGGACTGCTACGAAAAACACCATCGGATTTCAAAGTAGCACGATCTAATTCAAAAATTTCACCCAATTGGGCACGTCTAGCATATTTTTTCACAGTAGCGGGATCACTATAACTGACTCCATTGAGTTCGCCACCATAGAACTCAACAGTTACACCTACCTGTTCGACACTATACTTTGATTCTGCCCTTCTAAAAGGAACATCGGCTCTCACAATTCCGTCTCCGTCTACCAAAACTACTGGAAATGTTTCAAAAAAAGTAGGCATACGACGTACAAAAAGCTCATGCCCTTCTTTATCTCTAAAGATGGGGTGTCCTAACCATCCAACAGCTATTCCATCCCCGTTATCCATTGAGCCTGCTCTGAATAATCCCCCTTTCGCCGGATTATTACCGATGTAATCATAAAAAGCCAATTTTTCGGGAATTTTAGACCAAGCTTCCGACAAACTCAGATTTTCGGCTAGCCCGGCACCAACCCTTCGATATATTTCTTGCTGGAAGTATCCCTGATCCCACTGATAACGAGTGGGACCAAATAATTCGATCGGGGTAGTTGCTGAACCATACCACATAGTTCCAGCAACAACGAAAGCTGCAAAAAAGACAGCAGCGATACTACTGGAAAGGACCGTTTCAATATTGCCCATACGTAATCCTTTGTATAGACGTTGGGGCGGGCGGACACTAAGATGGAATAGACCCGCTAATATGCCCAATGTCCCCGCTGCAATATGATGAGAGGCTATTCCTCCCGGAACAAAAGGATCAAAACCTTCCGCGCCCCACGCTGGATTTACAGATTGTACTTTTCCGGTTAGGCCATAAGGATCGGACACCCATATTCCAGGACCATACAAGCCTGTTACATGAAATGCGCCAAACCCAAAGCAAGCCACCCCTGAGAGAAATAAATGAATTCCAAAGATCTTGGGCAAATCCAAAGAGGGTTTTCCCGTACGTTCATCACAGAATATTTCTAGGTCCCAATACACCCAATGCCAGATAGCTGCTAAGAAGCACAAGCCAGAAAACACAATATGTGCCCCGGCCACACCTTCGTAACTCCAAATACCCGGATTCGTTATAGTTCCTCCTGTGATACTCCAACCACCCCATGAATTGTTTATTCCTAAACGAGTCATGAAAGGGATAACGAACATACCTTGTCTCCACATTGGATCAAGAACGGGGTCAGAGGGATCAAAAACTGCTAATTCGTATAAAGCCATCGAACCGGCCCAACCAGAAACTAGAGCTGTATGCATTATATGGACAGAAAGCAACCGACCGGGATCATTCAATACGACGGTATGAACACGATACCAAGGTAAACCCATGGAAATACCCCTTTATCAAAGAAAAAATAGACACTATGTAACTTTATCGCATTGGAAAAGACTATGCTATGGACCTCACCTTTTCAGTGGATTATCCCGAAGCAAGGGTTAATATTTATTCCGTTCCGTTGGTAATAATTGAACAATTCTATTCGTAGGAACAAAGAGAAGCAGATCTATTCTATACCCAATAAGTACCAATACGCAATGGGGGCTGGTCCCATTTTTTGTGAGCGAATGCATAGATACTTGTTCATCATTCAAACGATCCATTCGTAAGAATTTTTCTTTATTCATTCTGTCTTCCTCCATGAACCTTCGAATCTATTGATAAAATACGATAAACGGCAATATTATGAAGACAATAAACCCGTTGTTACGTTTCCACATCAAAGTGAAGTATAGTACTTAACCTCTTTTTCTTTAATTTAATGCCCATTGGTGTTCCAAAAGTACCTTTTCGGAGTCCTGGAGAGGAAGATGCAGTTTGGGTTGACGTATAGTGCGACTTGTCAGACATATTGGGTCATATGGGATTTCCCCGTTCTCTCCCCCGATGGAGATATCCTCTCTTTCGCCCAAGAAAGATTGATTGAACCATCAATAATTCGGAGCGTGAAGTGCAATTAGATCAATTTATTGGGGGATCCATATTATCAATTAGAAGAATTTATGGTTGGCTTGGACCAATAAAATGAAGTATACAGGCTCCGTTCAGAAAATACCAAATTGGTAATCTATGTATGATTACCACTCGTATCATAAATGATTCCTTTATACCATATGAGTGATCTCATACTGCCAATCAATGGAGTAATATGATGAATACATCATATATTGGGCGGAAGACATGAAACGAATTGAAAAAAAAAAAAAAAAGAAGTCGTAGCAAAAAGAAGTGGTACTGAGATTATTTGTCCTATATGTGCAAATAGAATTCGGGCAGATCTTTACCCGGAGTAGAGCATAAACCTAAAAGAATTGAAGAGGCCCATTCAGGAACAAGAAAATTACATCGTGATTTGGATCTCGATGAAACAATACATCAATGAGAGGTTAGTTCGATAAGTTCAGTGAATTCTAGGGAAGCAAGTCAAGTCAAAACTCATGTTTCTTGAAAAATGGAAGAAAAAGCCCCTTCGTTAGGAAAAACCCTGCTACGAAAAGAGAAAAGGGCTGGAATCGACACATTGATTCTTTTTTTGTTTCGCAATTTTTATTTTTTGAACCGTATGCATCCAAAGGTGCGTGTACGGTTCCTAAAGGATACAATTTTGTCCTAATCAACCGACTTTATCGAGAAAGATTACTTTTTTTAGGCCAAGAGGTTGATAGCGAGATCTCGAATCAACTTGTTGGTCTCATGGTATATCTCAGCATAGAGGATGATACCAGGGATCTTTATTTGTTTATAAACTCTCCCGGCGGATGGGTAATACCAGGAATATCTATTTATGATACTATGCAATTTGTGCCACCAGATGTGCATACAATATGCATGGGATTAGCCGCTTCAATGGGATCTTTCATCCTGGTCGGAGGAGAAATTACCAAACGTCTAGCATTCCCTCACGCTTGGCGCCAATGAGTTTTTTATTTGAGAGAAAAAGAAGACTATGCCTTCGCCATATGGAATATAAATAATAAGTAATAATAGCATGGCATTTCGAGTTCGATATGAGCAAACCATTCTCGTTTTTTCATAACATGAGATTATGTATCGGGATAGTAGTATGAAACAAAGGTTATTTCCGATTTGATCTTATGTATCGGGGTTCCATTTCAGCGTCACAAACCTTTTTGCTTCCACACCAGAAGTCTCTTTCCGATATTTATGTTATGAAAGAGTATGAAAAAAAAAAGATTCTTTTTTCCTTATTTGATCGGATCAAAAAGAAACTTTGGGATTGCTGAATCTCAGACGAGATAAATATATAAAGCAACGGAACCATCATAGTATTTTTTGACTCCTACGAAAGGAAGGATGGTAAATGGATCATTCAACGATCTGGGTCTGATGGATTCTATTTGTCTCTTTCTTTGATGGAAGGGAAAAAGAAATTCCATTGCAGAGCCGTATGCAATGCACAAAAGATGCCTGTACGGTTGTTCAATTCTATCTTTTTCTTCTTGTTTGTTATTCTTTATCCCTTCCTTTCGCCCGATCATGCGAGATATAGGAATCGTTTATTATGTTATATCATCAGGGTTATGATCCACCAACCTGCTAGTTCTTTTTATGAGGCACCCACAGGAGAATTTATCCTGGAAGCGGAAGAACTACTGAAACTCCGCGAAATCCTCACAAGGGTTTATGTACAAAGAACGGGCAATCCTTTATGGGTTGTATCCGAAGACATGGAAAGAGATGTTTTTATGTCAGCAGCAGAAGCCCAAGCTCATGGCATTGTTGATCTTGTAGCGGTCGAAAATACCGGGGATTTCGCATAAATCCTTGATTCCATTTCGAATCATAATTCGAATGAACCGTGATTTGATCTTTTATCTTCTTACCCGGGTAAAATAAAATAGTAAATGGAAGTAATTCATAATCATCCGGTTAGGATCGATCTAAACCAGCCCATTCTGTATACGATTCAGCATGCCAACCATTAAACAACTTATTAGAAACACAAGACAGCCAATCAGAAATGTCACGAAATCCCCAGCTCTTCGAGGATGTCCTCAGCGTCGAGGAACATGTACTAGGGTGTATGTGCGACTCGTTCAGATCATGAGCTAGAACAAATGAGACGATTTTTCCAGTCTCAATGACCAGTACCAATGAATGGGATAGAATGGAAGAACTCCATTCACTATCTAAAAATAAAGATCTATCATATACCTCTATTGTGTATGGAATTTATGGTTTCCATTGGTGCAAATCCAATCACCTCGATTTGAGATGAAAAGCAATTCTCCATTGGTAGCAAATGGTTATCCATTAAGCGGGGGAAATGGTATTTAAGAAGCAGAAAGATTATGCTCCTACTCTTGCAAGAACGGACTAACAGGGTCAGCTACCTAGCCAACCTTCATACTTAAATGCCGTCACTGTATGAATAGATCTCATTGTGAAAAGACCTATTACTGGACAATTCATGGGTAGAGCCAAAGAGTGTGAACTGTACAAGTTACCAATAACATTGATTAAATGAGGGAAGGGGCTCCGGTGTATAGAGAGGGCCTCACCGTTTAAGAAGTAACCATAGAAACGATGGAAGCCACTATTTATTTATTTATCCATTTACATTTACTACCTATTTATTTTATACCTATTTTATACCAAATATCGGTAAAATTTCTTATTTTGAGGTGAAATAAATGCCTGGAAGAAATAAAAATCGTGGTTGGGAAGGTCATAGTAGCAAAAGCCATTGGAATTTTTATTTTATACATCGGAAGAATCCGTTTTGTTATTAATAAACCAGGAGAGGGGAAAAGAATGACTGAAAGAAAAGAAATCGATTAGTTATTCATCAAAGTTTAATTTGATTCAATGACCAGAGTTAGACGAGGATATATAGCTCGGAGACGTCGAACAAAAATTCGTTTATTTGCATCAACCTTTCGAGGGGCCCATTCAAGACTTACTCGAACTACTACTCAACAGAAAATGAGAGCTTTGGTGTCCTCTCATCGGGATAGAGGCAGGCGAAAGAGAGATTTTCGTCGTTTGTGGATCACTCGGATAAATGCAGTAACTCGTGAGAATAGGGTATCCTATAGTTATAGTCGATTAATACATGATCTGTACAAGAGGCAGTTGCTTCTTAATCGTAAAATACCTGCACAAATAGCTATATCAAATAGGAATTGTCTTTACATGATTTCCAATGAGATCATCAAATAAGGAGATTGGAAGGAATTCACCGGAATGATTTAAACGGAGTTCCCCGGAGAATGACCTCCGGGAAGGTAGAGTAGAAATTAATATGATAAGATAAGTAGTAGGAATGAACGAACACGTTTCAAAAAAAAAACAGATTTCTTCTTCTCCCATTCTTTTTTTTATTCTATTACGACGCAACAATAAAATCTCTCGGCTTTTTCGAACAAAAGATCAATCAATCTGATTTTTAATTCCAATTAGAGTTGTTTTGATTCAATTGAGGAGTAGGCCTATTTATTTCTGGTTCTAGGACCAGTAGTTCTAGGGATCGACTCGGTTTTCTCAAATTGTTTCTCATTATTAAGAAAAGGTAACGAAGATAAAATACGAGCTTGTTTTATAGCAATAGTAATTAATCGTTGTTGTTTCAAGGTCAATCTATTCACTCGTCTAGATAATATTTTTCCCTGTTCACTAATAAATTGACTAATTAAACTCATGTTTCTATAATCAATTCGATCCCCCGATCCAATTGGGGGCAAACGCCTACGAAAAGATCGCTTGGATTTACGAAAGAGTCGCTTGGATTTATCCATGGTTTATTCCTTATCTCTAAAATCCCATTTCTTCATTCATTTCGGATCCGACCGAAATAGGACTTGATTTGTTTATATATATATAATTTCTTCCTGTTCCTTGGAAGGATGGTACACGTGTTCCGTTCGATCTATTTCTTTATCTCCCCATGAATCGTATGCTTGTAACAATAAGGACAGAATTTTCTCAATTCCAATCGACTAGGTGTATTGTGTCGATTCTTTTGAGTAATATATCTGGAAGTGCCTCGCGATTCTTTATTAAAATCATTTCGGACACAACTGGTACATTGCAAAATAACTATTCCTCTGACATCTTTACCCTTGGCCATGAACCTCCTTTGGATTCACTCAATTCTTCTATTTTCGATCCGAACCGAAGAAGAAGAAAGGAACGAAAAATAAATAGAAAATAGGTTGCTAACTCGAAATACAATTATGAAAGATTTCGTTGCAATCATGCAATCAATAAAGTAATAAAATCATAAGTAATACAATTATTTCTAACTATTCATTATTCCTAATCCCAGCATTTCATTTACTATCTTATATGATCTCGAACAGCCTGCCCTAGAGCCCCATTTCTATTTCTGTTCTACCTCTATTAATTCTATCCTGAACCCGAGTTTGACTGAGGTTCAATCCACTTTTATTCTTTCTCTTTCCTTCCTATCCTAAAGAACTGAAAAAAAAAAGGGGGGGGGGTTGGTCACAGAGAATTTATTGTATCTCTAATCTTCTTCATTCATCCATTCCCATATCAATAACTAGAATGAAAAAAAGGGGAATACCAACGCATCTGGGAATAAACGATTGATCTCTATCAATAGACCTGCTAAAGACCCAAACCATAGAGTAGTTAGCACAGGTGCCACGGAGAGATATGTTTTTATATCTCGCATTGAAAATCCTCCTTCTTTATTGGAATACATATATGATCAGATGCATATGTAGTTAAAGATCACTTGTATTTGTACGCGGAATCTCGAACTAAAATGGATATGTACAATGATCCGGTAGATGAGATCCACTTGTACCTAAAACAGAAAAAGATGACCCCCTCTTCCTGAGCATTACCGATAAATATGAATTCTTTTATACGTTAGGTTTCATATGTATATAATTCTTTTATTATATGAGATATGAGACCAAAAAGAAGAAATGGCAAGAGAAATTGTATATAGATAGAGGAAATAACGATGTGGAAAACAAGACAGGGATTCTCTACAATGACACTGTACAACAATTAAAAGGGATGTAGCGCAGCTTGGTAGCGCGTTTGTTTTGGGTACAAAATGTCACGGGTTCAAATCCTGTCATCCCTACCTATTATTTTTCCTATGGCCAGTAACGAGGGGTCAATTGAGATCGATGAAAATTGGACATAATCTTTTATTTTATGATACTATATGCAATGCATGCAAAATGTATTGGGGGTACAAAAAGAATCCTTTTCTTGACAGTCGTATCTGCTGTCATAAGAAAGCGCTCTTAGTTCAGTTCGGTAGAACGTGGGTCTCCAAAACCCGATGTCGTAGGTTCAAATCCTACAGAGCGTGATTCTGTTCTTGTAATGTCGAATCACAATAAAACAACTTCACTAACTTGAACTGCAACCTGAATTTGACCCCCTGCAGATTAAGGAGGAGGTCAATCAAAAAAAAAAGATGTTACTCAATCAAAGGTCCAACTGATCACCGCGTCTGTATTGTAAATATGCAGTTACGAATAATCCAGCCAAAGTAATAGGAATTAGACCTAAGACGATTCCAAATAGAAAAACTTCAATCATTTCAATTTCTTTGAAAGAGGAGAAAAAGAGAGGTAATATCTATCCCTAAATATTAATCCCAATCTCTCATGAATCTCAATGACCAAGAATTGGAAATTGGCGCGGAAGGAACTATAGAATACCTGGAATCTCATAGAA